CATGAAACAACTCGCAGCATGGGTCTAGCTTATTGATACCTCACTTAAAACTCTACTTGAATTCAGCTGATTTGTTTTACCGAGAAAACCCGAGCGCAAAAAAATTTTTGCGCACCGGTTTTCTGGCCTAAGTTTATTTTGCCTTTATCACGAATGATTTTCCTTGGTTAACAATAATTGTATTTTTACCAATAGCTGCGGGTTCTTTAATTTTTTTTCTTCCTCATAAAGGAAATAAGGTAATTAGATGGTATACCATTTGTATATGTATTTTAGAGCTCCTTCTACTAACCTATGTATTCCGTTATCATTTCCAATCAGATGATCCATTAATCCAACTAGTGGAAGATTATAAATGGATTCATTTTTTTTATTTCCATTGGAAATTAGGAATAGATGGACTTTCTATAGGACCTATTTTACTAACGGGATTTATCACTACTTTAGCTACGTTAGCAGCCTGGCCTCTTACTCGGGATTCTCGATTATTCCATTTTTTGCTATTAGCAATGTATAGCGCTCAAATAGGGCCATTTTCTTCTCAGGATCTTTTACTTTTTTTCATCATGTGGGAGTTAGAATTAATTCCGGTTTATCTCCTTCTATCCATGTGGGGAGGAAAGAAACGGATGTACTCGGCAACTAAATTTATTTTGTACACGGCAGGAGGTTCTGTTTTTCTATTAATGGGAGTTATGGGTCTTGGTTTATATGGTTCTAATGAACCAACATTAGATTTTGAAACATCAATTAATCGACCGTATCCTATGGCCTTGGAAATAATATTTTATATCGGATTTTTGATTTCGTTTGCTGTCAAATCGCCAATTCTACCTTTCCATACATGGTTACCTGATACCCACGGCGAAGCTCATTACAGTACTTGTATGCTTTTAGCTGGAATCTTATTAAAAATGGGGGCATATGGATTGATTCGAATTAATATGGAATTATTACCTCATGCTCATTCTATTTTTTCTCCCTGGTTGATGATAATAGGCACAATACAAATAATCTATGCAGCTTTAACTTCTTCCGGCCAACGTAATTTTAAAAAAAGAATAGCCTATTCTTCTGTATCGCATATGGGTTTGATACTTATAGGAATTGGTTCTATAACCGACGCAGGACTCAATGGAGCCATTTTACAAATAATTTCTCACGGATTTATTGGGGCGGCCCTTTTTTTCTTGGCAGGAACAAGTTATGATAGAATACGTCTTGTTTATCTCGACGAAATGGGCGGCGTAGCTATCCCAATGCCAAAAATATTTACGCTGTTTAGTAGCTTTTCTATGGGCTCCCTCGCATTACCAGGTATGAGTGGTTTTGTTGCAGAATTAATCGTATTGTGGGGACTAATTACCAGTCAAAAATATCTTTTCATGCCAAAAATTCTACTGACTTTTGTAATAGCAATTGGAATGATATTAACGCCCATTTATTCATTATCTATGTCACGCCAGATGTTCTATGGATCCAAGTTATTTAATGCCCCGACTTCTTATCTTTTTGATTTTGGACCGCGCGAGTTGTTTGTTTCAATCGCTATCTTTCTACCCATAATAGGGATTGGAATCTACCCGGATTTTGTTCTGTCACTTTCAGTTGAGAAAGTTGAAGTTCTTTTATCTAGTTTTTTATAGAGATTTTTCCTAAAGAAAAATGAGATAATTTTAAAAAACTTGTTGTAGAATAGACAAAAGAATGCTTTTTTCTATTATTTAAAATAAAGTGAAAAATGAATTTTCATTTTAACCCGAGATGCGCGGTCTTTGCGAGAACCGCGCGAATCACTACACTATTGGTACTGGATTCACGCAGTTCGTTACAAAGTTTTTTATAGACAGCTCGAGTTAGTTTGTATTCGTAAGAAACTTCCTTAGCTAGACGGTAATGGAAATGAACCATAACTATGTAGCCCTATTCCTAATAGATTAACTCCAAAATAGCATATCCAAATTATCAGAAAACCTAGAACCGCCACCAGTGCAGAATTTTCACCCGGGAAATTCTTATTTGTTCGCATATGTAAATAAATAGCGAATATCATCCAAGTAATAAAGGCCCAAATTTCTTTTGGGTCCCAACTCCAATATGATCCCCACGCTTCATTCGCCCAGACTGCTCCTGAAATAATACCCGTAGTTAAAAAAAGAAATCCTAGACTAATAACACGATAACTCCAAAAATCCAATTGTTGAATTAATTGGCTCTTGTAATAATTCTTACCAGAAACAAAAGAAGTATTTCTTAAAATAGTACTTCTGTCATAGCTATATTGGATTTCGTTAAATGAAAATGATTTTAAAAACCGATTACTTTTCTTTCGAAATGTAAAGACTAGAAGTGCAGCGGATAATAATGATCCACACAGAAGAGCGGCATAGCTCAATATCATCATACTTACGTGCATTATTAACCACTCGGATTGGAGCGCAGGGACTAATATTGCAGGTTTCTGTATTTCACTTAAAAGACTTGAAGTAGCAAAGCCTTGGGTAAAAATAGTACTCGAGGCGGTTATTGCGCTTAAATTTTTATTTTTTTTGAAATAGGCGACTATATGAATAAGGGAGAAACTCCACGAAAGAAAGATTAATGATTCGTATAAATCACTTAGTGGAAAATGACCGGAATAAATCCAACGAGTCACTAATAATCCTGTGAAACACAAAAAGGTCGGTATCATGCCCTTTTCTGATAACTCATATGGTTTTATGAGTTCAGTGACCAATAGGTTGAAAAACCAAATTGAAATGACAATTGAAACAATTGAAAAGGAAATATGATTTAATATATGCTCTAAGGTTGAAAATATCATAAAAAAAATAGAGTAATCCCTTAATTTAAGTATAAATGAAAAGCGGTAATTTCATTCATTTTTCATTATAAGATCTATTGTCTGGTGTTTCGAAGACGGCATGCCGCTACTCGGACTCGAACCGAGATGCTCTCGCACTGCTTCCTAAGAGCAGCGTGTCTACCGATTTCACCATAGCGGCTTGTTCGAACCCATAATAGGCTATTTATATTGAATTGTCAAGATTGACCGTGTCACTTCACTGAAAAAATTTTTGAATAACAATTCAAATTCATAATAATTAGTTCCCATTTAACTTATTTCATAAATTTAAAACAACCAAATGAATTTTCTCGCGGAACATAAAAGAAACCTTTTTTGGATTTTTCTAAAGTAAGACATTGTTTGTATATAATATCCCGAGAGTTTTCGTCTTTTATTGGTTGGGCTGAAATCAAAAAATATCTGAGAACTCTATAGTCATTCCGAGAAAGACGAAGTCAGAAAGTTATACAAGTTTTCAAAATTGAATCAATGAGTTTCTCTCGTTAATTTGAACTCAAGATCTTTATTTCTGATCTTCTCTCGATATTCTTTAGATATTATAGATAAAGAAAACATATTATTAGCATTTGAATTATAACAAAAAGGTCGATGGGGAAAATAATACTCCCCACCAACAAAATGAAAAATGGAGTCCTAAAAAAGGGTAAAAGCTTGGTTTTTCTTATTGTATTTTTTCTTAGAATTTACGAAATTTGCAAATTCTTAATGTTCCATTTTTCCATATGAACATCACAAAACGGAGTCTATTTCATATTGATTAGTTCAAACTAATAGAGAGTTGTAATTGAGAATTTGATAGTAAGACTGAAATGAGCCAATTTTAACGTCAAATAGATTCCGAGTCTTACAACATTTTAGGACTTATTTGCTCGTCGCATAAAAAAACTTTTTGATTTGCCGGTAGAAAGAGATTTTCCTAATGACAAAGCTTTTAACGCCGATGAATATCCCTTCCTTTTCCAAATATTTTGACGAATACGCTTTTTTGATCTAGAAGTGCGTTTTTTTGGAACTGCCATTTCAAAATGAAGAGGTTACTCATTGTTATAGTTGGATGTGAAAGACATCTATTGTTCAAAAGAATCCTTAATTACTATTCATTATCTAGTTATTCTTTTAGTCCTTATCATCACAAATAAATCTAAATATATGAAACTTCTCTACAAGATTCCTACAAATTTTTGTTCAAAAAGGTTTTTTATACTCTAGAAGGCTTCTAAGAACAAATAAGTTGTATGGATTAGTAGTACTTTTATTTGTCGTTTTTTCTCAGATATTTCTATAATCAGCTATGATATATAAATCGAATTAGTGGAACTAAAAAAAAGAATCTAAAAGATCTATCTCCAGTGCTTTTTGTCATTCAACACTGCATTTCCATGTAATAAAATCAAAGGAAGTATTTCAAAAGACAACTTTTATCTAATACCAAATGGAATCTTTTTTCGAGTAACTAGTCCAACGAATCTGTCTAAAATTTTTGAAATTCGAATGAGATTAGTAATTTATCTGTTCTGTTACCGGATACATCTTTTTATCCTTTCTCACTAAAGAAAATTTTCTCAATGAATAAAAAATCAAGTTTCAAATAAACCATTAAGTTTTATATATAGACTCAGATATTCTAACGGTTTCTAATAACAAAAATATTTTTTTAAAAACAAAAAAAAAGAATCATAATCAATCTCATAAGGAATTGGTTAATAAGTTGAAATAAACTAACTCAAATGAAACTAACTAAAAAAACGACGAGTTATTAAGCCGATGACATTAGTGAATTCCACGATTTATATCAGAATCAAGTACTTTTGAGTGTAATTCCTGATGTTTGCTATAAAAAAAACCATTGTTAGCAAAATTTCTATTTTTATTTTGGATCTCTTCCTAAATTTGTATATTTTCAAAATACAAATATATTTAAAATAAAGAAGTAGTTTTTTTTATAGAACTTGGTCATATTATTTGACCACATCTAACTTCTTGAGTTTAATATTTGAACTATTTCGAAAAACTCAGATACAGAATTAAGTACGAGTATCAAATGCTAAATTTTTATTTACGTTAAATTTTTTTAAGTTAGTGCATATTTTGATTTTTTTTATTGATCCCTTTTGAAAGGGGTAGGGTCCAGTTAATCGGAAGCAATTAATTCAGACTAAAAAACTTTTTTTATGGAACAAACATATCAATATGCATGGATAATACCTTTCCTTCCACTTTCAGTTCCTATATTAATCGGGGTGGGACTTCTTCTTTTTCCGTCGGCAACAAAACGTCTTCGTCGTATGTGGGCTTTTCAAAGTGTTTTAGTATTAAGTATAGTCATGATTTTTTCGATCAATTTATCGATTCAGCAACTAAATAGCCGTGCTACCTATCAATATGTCTGGGCTTGGATTCTCAATAATGATTTTTCTTTAGAATTTGGCTACTTAATTGATCCGCTTACTTCTATTATGTCAATATTAATCACTACTGTTGTAATTTTGGTTTTTATTTATAGTGATAATTATATGTTTCATGATCGTGGATATTTGAGATTTTTTGCTTATATGAGTTTTTTCAGTACTGCCATGTTGGGATTAGTTACTAGTTCCAATTTGATACAAATTTATATTTTTTGGGAATTAGTAGGAATGTGTTCCTATCTATTAATAGGATTTTGGTTCACACGTCCTGTTGCAGCAAATGCTTGTCAAAAAGCGTTTGTAACTAATCGTGTTGGGGATTTTGGTTTATTATTGGGAATTTTGGGTTTTTATTGGATAACAGGGAGTTTTGAATTTCGGGATTTATTTCAAATATTCAATAACTTGATTTTTCATAATGACTTAAATTTTTTATTTGTTACGTGGTGCGCTGTTTTATTCTTTTCTGGTGCTGTTTCGAAATCTGCACAATTCCCCCTTCATGTCTGGTTACCAGATGCAATGGAAGGGCCGACTCCTATTTCGGCTCTTATCCATGCGGCTACTATGGTAGCCGCGGGAATTTTCCTTGTAGCTCGACTTTTACCTCTTTTCATTATTATACCTCAAATAATGAATTTAATTTCTTTAATAGGGATAATAACACTATTTTTTGGAGCTACTTTAGCTCTTGCTCAAAAAGACATTAAGAGAGGTTTAGCCTATTCCACCATGTCTCAATTGGGTTATATGATGTTAGCTCTCGGTATGGGGTCTTCTCGAAGTGCTTTATTTCATTTGATTACTCATGCTTATTCGAAAGCATTATTGTTTTTGGGATCGGGTTCTGTTATTCATTCAATGCAAACTATTGTTGGTTATTCTCCGACTAAAAGTCAAAATATGGTTTTTATGGGAGGTTTAAAAAAACATGTACCAATTACCAAAAGTGCGTTTTTATTAGGCACACTTTCTCTTTGTGGGATTCCACCTCTTGCTTGTTTTTGGTCCAAAGATCAAATTCTTAATGATAGTTGGTTATATTCAGCAATTTTTGCAATAATAGCTTGGTCTACGGCGGGATTAACCGCATTTTATATGTTTCGGATCTATTTACTTACTTTTGAAGGACATTTAAATGCTCATTTTCAAAATTTCAGTGGAAAAAAAAAGACTTCCCTCTATTCAATATCTCTATGGGGTAAAGAAGGTTTTAAAGTCAATAAGAAAAACTTTCATTTGTTAACTTTATTAATAATGACGAAAAAGAAAAGTGCTTATTTTTTTTCACAGAAAATAGATCGAATTGATGAGAATGCAAGAACTAGAAGCCAACCTTTTCTTACTATTTCTCGTTTTGGCAAGAAGAAAACTTTTGAGTATCCTTATGAATCGGATAATACTATATTATTTCCTATCCTTATATTAGTCTTCTTTACTTTCTTTGTTGGATTCATAGGAATTTCTTTTAATGGCGTCGATTTGGATATTTTATCCAAATGGTTAACCCCCTCGATAAATCTGTTACATCCAAATTCGAATTATTTAACAGATTGGTCAGAATTTGCGAAAGATGCAGTGTTTTCAGTTAGTCTAGCCTATCTTGGAATAATTATAGCATTTTTTTTTTATAAGCCTCCGTATTCCCCTTTTACAAATTTTGATTTAGTTAATTCATTAATTAAAACAAATCTTAAGAGAATTTTTTCTGACAAGATAAAAAATGGGATATATGCTTGGTCATATAATCGTGGTTATATAGACGCTTTTTATGCAACATACTTAACAGGGACGATGAGAAGAGTGTCTGAATTCACTCATTTTTTTGATCGACAAGTAGTTGATGGAATTACGAATGGAGTTGGTCTTATGAGTTTTTTTGTAGGAGAGACGATCAAATCGATTGGTGGCGGGCGCATTTCTTCGTATCTTTTCTTGTATTCTTCTTACGTCTCCATTTTTTTATTAATTGCTTATTTCTTATCTAGAAGATAAAATTTTCGCTATTCTATTCTTGAATCTAAACATACGAGGATAGAATAGTAAAAAAAAAAGCGTGAATATTTAAAAGCTCAATTTCATCAATAAGAATCATTTTGTTATTTTTTCTTTCGGTTTTTTGATCCTAGATCAATTTCTTTCCTATCAAAAAAATCAGAAAATGTTACAAAATTTATATTAACCGCATTGAATATAAGTTCAAGACACATAAGAGCCCTAACC